ATAAAAAAGTCGCTAAAAATATTCCCCCAAAAGCTATACTAAGGGAAAAACTTGCATTTATCACAAATTCCTCCCAATTCACAGAATTATTTGAATTTTGATGTAAAAGATTTATAGACGGATTTAACAATTTAGATAATATATCTAAATCACTTCCGTCTTGATTAAACGGAATTCCTATGGCTCCAACAAACAAAGTAAATAGGACTAATAGAAAGATCGTAAATATCATAGTATTGTCCGATTCATGGGGATAAGAAAAAGTGTTTTTAGTGCGAAAATTCATAGTAGTAAGAAAAGGGCTTATAATGTTTTTTACATTAACATCAATTTGATATGTCTTATTCCAAAAAAAAGAAGCCCTTTCATTATTATCCATTGCCAATAAAGTTAATAAAGGAATTTTTTTTTTACTGGTTTTTGGTATTTCTTTTCCCCATAGGGATATTGAATAGAAAGAGCTACTTTTTTGACCACTATAATTTTGAAACTGAACGTTTAAATGTCCCTCAAAAGTAAGTAAATAGACCCGAAACATATAAAATGCGGTTAATCCTGCTGTGGAACAAGCTAGTATTGCAAAAATCGGCGAATACAACCAACTATCATTAAGAATCTCATCTTTGGACCAAAAACAAGCAAGGGGTGGAATACCACAAAGAGAAAGTGTACCCACTAAAAAAGCGGTTTTTGTAATTGGGACATGCTTTTTTAAACCTCCCATAAGAACCATATTCTGACTTTTATCTGGAGAATATCCAACAATAGATTCCATGGAATGAATGATAGATCCAGATCCTAAAAACAGCAATGCTTTGGAATAAGCATGAGTAATCAAATGAAATAAAGCGGCTCGATAAGAACCCATACCTAGAGCTAACATCATATAACCTAGTTGAGACATTGTCGAATAAGCTAAACTTCTTTTAATATCTTTTTGAGCCAGAGCTAAAGTAGCTCCTAATAATACTGTTATTATACCTATCAAAGATATGAAATTCATTATGTAAGGTATGATTATAAAAAGAGGAAGAAGTCGAGCTACAAGAAAAATTCCCGCCGCTACCATAGTAGCAGCGTGGATAAGAGCCGAAATAGGAGTAGGGCCTTCCATGGCATCAGGTAACCATACATGAAGAGGGAATTGTGCCGATTTAGCAACTGCACCAGCAAATAAAAGAAAGGAACACAAAGTAACAAATAGAAAATTAACTTCACTATTATAAATCAAGTTATTGAATATTTCGAACAAATCCCGAAATTCAAAACTACCCGTTATCCAATAAAGGCCTAAAATTCCTAATAATAAACCAAAATCCCCTACACGATTAGTTACAAACGCTTTTTGACAAGCAGTTGCCGCAATAGGTCGCGTGAACCAAAAACCTATTAATAGGTAAGAACACATTCCAACTAATTCCCAAAAAATATAAATTTGTATCAAATTAGAACTAGTAACTAATCCCAACATTGAAGTATTGAAAAAACTCAGATAAGCAAAAAATCTCAAATATCCTTGATCATGAGACATATAATTATCACTATAAAAAAGAACAAAAATTCCAACGGTAGTAATTAATATTAACATAATAGAAGTAAGTGGATCGATTAAGTAACCGAATTCTAAAGAAAAATCATTATTAATGGTCCAAGACCATACATATTGATAGATAGAAGTTCTATTTATTTGCTGAATAGATAGATAGACTGAAAGAATCATAACTATGCTTAACAGTAAAATACTAGGAAAAGCCCACATACGACGAAGATTTTTTGTTGCCGTTGGAAAAAGTATAAGTCCTACTCCTATTAACATAGGAGCTGGTAGTGGAATGAAAGGTATAATCCATGAATATTGATATGTATATTCCATAATAAAAAACCCTTTTTTATTGTTTTATTCTTAATTAATTGTTTCTGATTCAGCAGCTCTTATCACTTTTTTAGGTTCAATAAAAAATCAAGATATGGAAAATAAAAAAAAAATTCTATTCTTAATTTTTCTCAATCTTTTTTTTTCAATACTTCAAATATTCAAATCAAGAAGTTCAAATTGGTCAAATGATATGAATAGAACCAAGTTACGATTATCAATTTATTATTATTATTAATATTTTAAGTAAGATTTTTAGGAAGATACAATCTAATTTCAATTAATATTACGTATTACGATAATTTATATCTATAGAGCAAAGAAAAAGAATTAGACCAAAATGGACTACTTAATACATTACTTTATTTTGATATGACTAAAATAATAGTACTAATAAGATGGCTCATAACTTGCTTGACTCTAAAAAACTTTTTTTCGTTCGTTTATTGATAAAATTCATTAGGGAACTCCGCGATTATCTTTTATTGAACTGGAAGACTCGTTGTAGGAAAGAATATGATATTCGAAATTTTTCTTTTCATAACATAATAAATAGACTTAAAAGAAAAAGGAAAATTACTAAATATAATTTTATAAAATCATGTATCCCTTTTTGATTAACTACTAGTTTCATTCAAATTTCTTTTTTATTCTATACAATATCTGGAAAAAGAAAGATAAATTGGAATTGTTTGAATAATAGATGTCTTTCACATCCAACTATAGAAATGAATAACTTTTTATTTTATTTTTAATGGCAGTTCCAAAAAAACGTACTTCTATATCAAAAAAACGTATTCGTAAAAAAATTTGGAAAAAAAAGGCATATTGGGCAGCGTTGAAGGCTTTTTCGTTAGCGAAATCTCTTTCAACCGGGAATTCAAAAAGTTTTTTTGTACGACAAATATAAAATCAAACGCTAGATTAAATAATCTAAATCTGAAAAAAGGTACCCCCCTTTTTAATATATTTTCTCATTTCCGAATGGGGATTCTTATTTTCCCCATCGGTTCACTTGTCACAATAAGAAATAAGTTTTATTATTTTCTACATAAAAGAGGATATAAGATCTTTAGGAAAAATCTAAATTGATACAGGATCAACAAGAACCTACCGGTTAATACAAAGTTCTACAAATATTTACATAATTCCTTGGATGTCACACTATGTACTATGATCCACAAAAAGCATTTTTATGTTCATTGAACAAATGCATTTTTTAGTTTAGATTTATAAGATTTATAAAATAAATGATAAATTTCTTTTTCAAAATATTCAAAAATGAAAATACGAAAGAACTTTTTTGAAGTTATATGCTTGGGTCGAAGTCCTAATGATTTAGTTACAAGATTTCCATTTTTATAGAGTATAAACTACGAAAATGTCCTCTGAAAAATAAAACATCTTATTATCAATACAATAAAAGGATAATAAATATTTTTATTGGAATCTTTCAATGCATATTTATATATTTATATTGAATATTGAAACGAAATGATTTTATCTCATTAATTTGAATTAAAAAAACGATTGAATTGACTCCTTCAAGCTCGACGATTAACTAAAAATAGATTATTATTATTCGAAATACCCTACGCCGCTATGGTGAAATCGGTAGACACGCTGCTCTTAGGAAGCAGTGCTAGAGCATCTCGGTTCGAGTCCGAGTGGCGGCATGGCATCTTATACAAGAGATATAATAAGTCCTATAATGAATTCAATTCTTAATTTCAATTCCGTATAATTTTGTACCCCCCCATAATTTTTTTTATTATGATATTTTCTACTTTAGAACATATATTAACTCATATATCCTTTTCGATCGTTTCAATTGTAATTACAATTTTTTTGATAAGCTTATCAGTCGATGAAATCATAGGACTATATAATTCGTCAGAAAAAGGGATGATAGCTACCTTTTTCTGTATAACAGGATTATTAGTCACTCGTTGGATTTATTCGGGCCATTTACCATTAAGTAATTTATATGAATCATTAATTTTTCTTTCATGGAGTTTCTCCATTATTCATATGGTTCCATATGTTAAAAAACATAACAATTATTTAAGCGCGATAACCGCGCCAACTACTATTTTTACCCAAGGCTTTGTTACTTCAGGTCTGTTAACTAAAATGCATCAATCAGAAATATTAGTACCTGCTCTCCAATCCCATTGGTTAATGATGCACGTAAGTATGATGGTATTGGGCTATGCAGCTCTTTTATGTGGATCATTATTATCAGTAGCTCTCTTAGTCATTACATTTCGAAAAGTTCTAAGGATTTTTAGTAAAAACAAGAATTTTTTAAATGAGTCATTTTTCTTTGGAGAGACCCAATACATGAATGAAAGAAACAATGTTTTACTAAGCATTTCTTTTTTTTCTTTTAGAAATTATTACAAGGCTCAACTGATTCAACAATTAGATCATTGGAGTTATCGTATTATTAGTTTAGGGTTTATCTTTTTAACCATAGGTATTCTTTCGGGAGCAGTATGGGCTAATGAGGCATGGGGATCCTATTGGAATTGGGACCCAAAAGAAACTTGGGCATTTATTACTTGGACCATATTTGCGATTTATTTACATACTCGAACAACTCCAAATTTTGAAAGTGTAAATTCCGCAATTGTGGCTTCTATGGGCTTTCTTATCATTTGGATATGCTATTTTGGAGTCAATTTATTAGGAATAGGGTTACATAGTTATGGTTCATTTAATTTACATTAGCATCTAATTAAATGAAAAAGATCCTGACGAATACAAAGATAGAATATATAAATATAGGTATATATATTAAGTAAAAATATAAGATAAGAAATAAACTGTCGAGAACCATTTGAATCATTACACTACTTGATTCAAATGGTTCTCACAAAGGCCAAATCCATCTGGTTACAATTCATTTTCTCTTAAGTTTTAAGTTAAGAGAAAATGAATTGGAATTGTACAACGAACAATATCCAAACTAATAGGATTGCTTTTTGATTTGTTCTTTTTTCCTGAAAACTATCGATAAAAAAAATTAGATATAATAGCTTCCACCTTGTCAACTGATAATGAAAGAACGAAATCCGGATAAATACCGATACCTATTATTGGGAGAAGGATAGAGATCGAAACAAATAACTCTCGCGGTCCAGAATCAAAAAAATAAGAGTTTGGAACATTAAATAGCTTGTATCCATAGAACATTTGGCGTATCATGGATAATAAATAAATAGGCGTTAATATCATTCCAATTGCCATTAAAAAAGTAACTAGTATTTTGGGCATTAAAAGATATTTTTGACTGGTAATTATTCCAAAAAAGACTAATAATTCTGCAACAAAACCGCTCATGCCCGGTAATGCAAGGGAAGCCATCGATAAGATACTGAACATCGTAAATATTTTTGGAAGGGGGATAGCCATTCCACCCATTTCGTCGAGATAAAGAAGACGTATTCTATCATAACTCGTTCCTGCCAAGAAAAAAAGAGCAGCGCCAATAAATCCATGAGAGATTATTTGTAAAATGGCTCCATTGAGTCCCGTATCGGTTATAGAGCCAATTCCAATAATTATGAAACCCATATGAGATATAGAGGAATAGGCTATTCTTTTTTTTAAATTACGTTGACCCGGAGATGTTGAAGCTGCATAGATTATTTGTATTGCGCCTATTGTAATCAACCAGGGAGAAAATAGGGAATGGGCGTGGGGTAAAAATTCCATATTGATCCGAACCAACCCGTAGGCTCCCATTTTTAATAAAATTCCAGCTAGAAGCATACAAGTACTATAATGTGCCTCCCCGTGGGTGTCTGGTAACCATGTATGTAAGGGTATAATCGGTGATTTGACAGCAAAAGCAATAAGAAATCCAATATAGAAAATTATTTCCAGTGCCGCAGGATACGATTGATTAGCTAATGTTTCATAATTTAATGTTGGTTCATTAGAACCATATAAACCAATACCCAAAACTCCTATTAATAGAAAAATGGACCCTCCCGCAGTGTACAAAATGAACTTTGTAGCTGAATAGAGACGTTTCTTTCCCCCCCACATCGATAGAAGTAGATAAACGGGAATTAATTCTAACTCCCACATGATGAAAAAAAGTAAAAGGTCTCGAGAAGAAAATAATCCTATTTGACCGCTGTACATTGCTAACATCAGAAAATGGAATAATCGGGAATCTCGAGTAATTGGCCGAGCCGCTAAAGTCGCTAAAGTGGTAATAAATCCCGTCAGTAAAATAGGTCCTATAGAAAGTCCATCTATTCCCAATCTCCAATAAAAATCAAAAAAATTGATCCATTTATAATCCTCTGCTAATTGGGTTAATGGATCGTCCAATTGGAAATGAGAACAGAATGTATAGGTTGTTAAAAGAAGCTCTAAGATACATATACATATTGTATACCACCTAATTACTTTATTTCCTCTATGAGGGAGAAAGAAAATAAAAGAACCTGCCAATATCGGCAAAACTACAATTATTGTTAACCAAGGAAAATAATTCGTGGTAAAGACAAGATACGCTTGGACAAATAAACCCGTGCTCAAAAATAGAAAATAGAATAATATTATTATTTTTTTTGAGCACGGGTTTTTGTCGGTAAAAAAAAATCAACTGTATTCAAAATGTATTTAAGTGGTTTATTCTGGAACGTATTAATAAGCTAGACCCATGCTTCGAGTTGTTTCATGCCATAAATAAACCCGAACGCTCAAAAAATCCGTTGGGCAGGCGGATTCACATCTCTTACAACCGACACAGTCTTCTGTTCTTGGAGCAGAAGCAATTTGCTTAGCTTTACATCCATCCCAAGGTATCATTTCTAATACATCTGTTGGGCAGGCTCGGACACATTGAGTACATCCTATACAGGTATCATAAATCTTTACTGAATGTGACATTGGATCTATAACTTTTTGAATGCCATAAATTTTCGATCTAGTAAACTTATAAATGAATCGTATATTTAGACACCAGATGAATCAATGATTTTACCAGAATTTATCCAATCAATCTAATTCTGGATCGACTCATGAGATTGGGCCAAGATACTTTGATTTTTAACTTTTTTCTCAAATCTGCGTATCATACATGCTGATTGAAATTCATACTAATTGAAGTTGATGATAATTAAAATTGATGAATATTCTAATTTCTATAATTGATATTACTTAATTTATTCATTTTATTTATTCAATAAATTCGATTGATTGATACGAGTTGATTTTCTGTTACGATAAATTGCCGAAACAATAGCTAACCCAATAGCGGCTTCGGCGGCTGCAATAGCTATAACAAAAATTGAGAAAATATCTCCTTTTAATTGTCGACTATCAAAAAAATCCGAAAATGTTACGAAATTTATATTAACTGCATTCAGTATAAGTTCAAGACACATAAGGGCCCTAACCATATTTCGGCTCGTGATCAATCCATAGATACCGATAGAAAATAAATAGGCACTCAAAACAAGTACATGTTCGAGTATCATTGACCAGCTCCTTCTTAATTTTGATTCATTTCAATATGAACAACAATTCAACCGAGTCGATTTACTATAATAAGTACAAAGCAAGAGAATGGTATTTGGTAATAGATAAAAAATAATTTTTTTTTGATTTTATAGTCTTTAAATAGAATTGAAGATAAATGAATTTGATAACACAGAACAGGGTTGAATTTTGATTGCTGTTAACGATTATAAAGATTTCTCATTGCCGAGCAACAGCAATTGCACCTATCAAAGCAACTAAAAGTATTATCGAAATCAGTTCAAATGGAAGAAAAAAATCGGTTGATAAATGAATTCCAATTTGTTGACTATTACTTATCAAATCTTGCTCTATAATCTGATTTGATTTTGTCGTCCAAATAATCCCGTACCAAGACGTATCTAGAATAGTACTAATTAGTGAAACAAAAATACTTGTACAAACCAACGAAGTAATCCCATCACCAACAGTCCAAAGGTTCAAATCTTTGTAATATTCTGAACCATTCATGAACATTACAGCAAATATGATTAAAACATTTATAGCTCCCACGTAAATAAGGAGCTGTGCAGCCGCTACAAAATGGGAGTTTGATGGAATATAAAATAAGGATATGCAAACAAGAACCAATCCCAACGAAAAGGCAGAAAAAATTGGATTAGTAAATAACACCACTCCTAGAGCTCCTACTATAAGACCTGATCCCAGAAAAACTAAAAGAAAATCATGTATTGGTCCAGGCAAATCCATTTTTTTTTTAAGATAAATAAATCGAAATCTTTTTCATGATTTTATTGACCCGACCAGGAAATTTTTTAGAATATCCTATATGCTCCTAATTGAAATATTAAATTCTAATCGACTGGGTTTAAATGAAAATTGATGTAGGTAGAATTGATGGACCAATATCCTTTTTCACTCGAAAGAAAAGGGTCGTTTAGTTCGAAACTATATTATTTATATATGTATATAAATAAATATAGTCGACCTTCTCACCAACCAATTAACAGTTGGTCATAATTTATAGTTATTGACCAAGAAGAAAAAAAAAGAACTCATTCCTTTAGATTAGATCAAATTGAACCTTGATAATTGGAAATTACTCTTTAATCAAAGAAAAGAGTTTTTACGTTTTTTATTTTGGAGGCGAATTCAAAATTGTTCGAATTGTATAATCGTCAATTACTGACATTGGTAAACGACCCAAAGCAATTTGATTATAATTTAATTCGTGACGATCATAGGTCGAAAGTTCATATTCTTCAGTCATTGATAAACAATTTGTTGGACAATACTCAACGCAGTTACCACAAAATATACAAATTCCGAAATCAATACTGTAATTAAGTAATCGTTTCTTTCGAATACCAGTTTCCAATTTCCAATCAACAACGGGGAGATCTATAGGACATACACGAACACATACTTCACAAGCAATGCATTTATCAAATTCAAAATGAATTCGGCCGCGGAAACGTTCCGATGTAATTAATTTTTCATAAGGATATTGAATAGTTACAGGTAAACGGTTTGCGTGGGATAAGGTAATCATGAACCCTTGACCAATGTACCTTGCAGCTTGTACTGTTTGTTGACCATAAGTCATGAACCCAGTTACCATAGGGAACATATCGTAAAGATCTATAAATAATTTGTTGTTTGTTTCTTTCTCTTGTTTGAGAGAAGTCGTAAATATAGAATATCGTATTCCTTTTTCCTTTACAGTGAAAGGAGTTGGGAAGAAGTTGTTAATAATAGATTACCGAGAGAAAGGGGTAAAAGAAATTTCCATCCAAGATTTAATAATTGGTCCATTCTTAGCCTAGGTAAAGTCCATCTTGTTGCGATAGAAATGAACAAAAACAAATAAGTTTTAGCTAATGTAATAAAAATACCAATTGTCGTTCCAAAAACTCTACCTACTTTATTTATTTCAAATAGCTCAGGAACAAATATGTACGGAATAGAGATATTCCAACCACCCAAGTAAAGAACTGTTACAAATAACGAAGAAACTAATAGATTTAGATAGGAAGCAACGTAAAATAAACCGAATTTGATGCCAGAATATTCGGTTTGATAACCTGCTACTAATTCTTCTTCTGCTTCTGGTAAATCAAAAGGTAATCTCTCACATTCTGCTAGGGAAGAAATTAGAAAAACAAAAAATCCTATAGGTTGACGCCACAAATTCCATCCCCAAAAACCATATTTTGATTGGGCCTCAACTATATCAACTGTACTTGAACTGTTAGATAATCATAGTCGGTGATAACATCACTGTTCCCATCGCTATTACAAAACCGTACATGAGATTTTCACCTCATACGGCTCCTCGGGGGCCATAAATAAATTTTAAAGGACCAAGTCAATATTATTTCTCTTGATATGGTTGTAATATAAATATATATATAAGAAAGTAAAAACCTATTGGAAGATCCCGAATTAAACCAATGGAATTCTGTCTGCTAGATGCTATAATAATAACTAAAAAGCACTTCTGAATTGATCTCGCCCTTTAATAATTTGAATTTTTCTTTATTGTGAGTAATAACTTAATCCTTCAATAAAATACTCCTTGTAGAAATATCAATAGATATTTCAACCCATCCTTTTGGATTACGAAAAAAAATTATACATTACATTATTTCATGAATCATGACACACTATCTCTATGAATATATGAAAGAATAAAAAGATCTTATTTTTCGTTCCTCTTCTTCTTTCTTAAAAAGGGAGTTAAAAAAAAAAGGATTATTTCGTTCCTGATAATCATTTTATTTTAAATCTGTGGATAGGAGCATACTCTGGATCGGAATCGTGAGGAGTACTGCTTGATCATTTCTACCAACTTAAAGCCCCAATTAGTATTCTTTTTATGTTATGAAAAATACCCTTTTGGATAATTTACATAAAAAATCTCCATTACTAATCCTTTATGTATTTTGGTGTTCCTAACCATCCACTTTTTTTTACTCAATCGTCCGTTATAGTACTACATAGAAAGGATAATAAAAACTATATACGGTTGATCTTTTGAGCCCGCTTCAAGCTAGGATGACTAATCAACCAATCTTGGGGTAAAGGTCTTGCTTATCTTTATTTTCTTTTAATTCTTGTACGTAGGAGATGAGACTCCATTTTTTTACTGCTAATTTAGAAGCTGTTTTCTTTCACTCATATAACTATCTGATTTAGTTCATCAACCCGAATAATGAATAAAACAATTCTGATATCTATTCAATTTCTTTATTAAAAAGAAAGAAGTAAAGAAAAGTTTATGTTTAACCGAATCGCACGTAGAGATATTGATAACACACAAAGAGTTAATGGAATTTCATAACTAATTGATTGAGCCGCAGCTCGTAGACCACCTAAAAAGGAATATTTATTATTTGATCCATATCCTGACATAAGAAGTCCGATGGGAGCAATACTTGAAATGGCAATCCATAAAAAAACACCGATATTGAGATCAGATAAAACAAGGTGATAGCTAAAAGGAATTACTGAATAACTTAGTAAAATGGATATAACTGCTATGGATGGTCCTATACTGAATAAACGAGTATCCCCTCGAGACGGGAGAATATTCTCTTTGAAAATTAGTTTTGTCCCATCGGCTAGAGCTTGCAGAATTCCCAAAGGACCAGCATATTCAGGCCCAATACGTTGTTGTATTCCTGCGGATATTTCTCTTTCTAACCACACAATTACGAGTACACCTATTGTAATTCCCAATACAAGACTCAAAATAGGTACAAGCATCCATATGATTCCATAGAACTCTTTGAAGGATTCCAATCTGGAAAAAGAATTGATATCTTGTACTTCTGTTGTATCAATTATCATTTCAACGATCTACTTCTCCCATAATGATATCTATGCTACCTAGTATTGTCATAATATCAGCCAATTTCATTCTTTTAACTAACTGAGGAAGAATTTGCAAATTGATAAAACCGGGTGGGCGAATTTTCCATCTCCAAGGAAAACCACTCTGATCTCCTATTAAAAAAATTCCCAATTCGCCCTTTGGGGCTTCAACTCTTACATATAGTTCTTGTTTCGGCAATTCAAAAGTGGGTGCAGGTTTTTTACTAATGAATCGATATTCAAAATCATTCCATTCTGGATCCTTTTCTCTATCAAAGGATCGGATTTCTAAATTCTCGTAAGGCCCCCCTGGAATTCCTTCCAGAGCCTGTTGAATAATTTTTATAGATTCTGTCATTTCACTGATTCGGACTAAATAACGAGCTAATGAATCTCCTTCTTTTTGCCACTGGATTTCCCAATCAAATTCGTCGTAACATTCATAATGATCAACTTTACGAAGATCCCATTGTATTCCAGAAGCTCGTAGCATCGGTCCTGATAAACCCCAATTTATTGCTTCTTCTCCACCAATAATGCCTATCCCTTCAACTCGTTCTAAAAAAATAGGATTCCGCGTAATAAGTTTTTGATATTCATAAACCGCTGTTAAAAAATAATCACAGAAATCTAAACATTTATCTATCCATCCATGAGGTAGATCGGCTGCTACTCCCCCGATACGAAAATAATTATGCATCATTCTCATACCGGTGGCAGCTTCAAATAGATCATATACTAATTCTCTTTCTCGGAAAATATAGAAAAAAGGAGTCTGTGCACCAATATCTGCCATAAAAGGGCCAAGCCACAAGAGGTGAGAAGCTATACGACTCAACTCTAACATAATTACTCTGATATAACTGGCTCTTTTAGGTACTTGAATATTCCCCAACTGTTCGGGTCCATTTACAGTTATTGCTTCTGTGAACATAGTCGCTAAATAATCCCAACGTGTTACATAAGGCAGATATTGTATAACTGTTCTGTTTTCCGCAATTTTTTCCATCCCTCTGTGTAAATAACCCAATATCGGCTCACAATCAATAACATCTTCACCATCTAGAGTAAGGATGAGCCGAAGAACACCATGCATTGATGGGTGGTGAGGTCCCATATTGACTATCATGAGGTCTTTTCTTGTAGTTGTTACATTCATAGGTTATTCCTCGATTCATTCTTTCATGAATTGCTGAAAACGAAAAGAAGTTCATCAAAATTCAAGATCTAGTAAATCAAATAATTCAAGTTACTTTTCAATTTAACGAGTTTTTGATTCCCGAATATCCAGCCGACTAATTAATTCTTTATAACGTACTTTATTTTTCTTTGACAAATAAGACAGAAGTCGTTGCCGTTTTCCCAGGATTTTACGTAGACCTCTCTGAGATAAATAGTCTTTTCTGTGCAATTCCAAATGTAAAGTAAGTCTTCGTATCTTATTGGTGAAGCTAAAAACTTGAAATTCAACAGACCCACTGTTTTCTTTTTTTTCTTCTTGTGAAATAACGGAAATGAATGAATTTTTTACCATAAAACGGAACCTTCTACCCTTTTTTGTTTTTCTTTTTACAATTCAATAAATCAATTTTACCAATCAGTTAGAATAATGCTACTAATTTGTAGTTTGTATATACAATAATCTTAATTTCTTTATGAACTCCTAATTTTATCAACTCATTTTTTTATTTGAAAAAAATGAATCCTATTTTCAATTATATTTGGATACAAATAGGAAAGGGTGGTATATTTCTACACTCAAAAAAAGGAAAAACTATTATTAACTTAAAAAAACTGCAAATAATAAATAAGAAGATTCTGTTGATTCATTTATAGATCTAATGGATATTGATACGTGCATTGAATTAGTATTCAGTTATCAGAATGGAATGTAAAATAATGCATGTATGCATCTCTTTCTTTCATATATCAGATAGGGTAGAGAATGCATATGAAAAGGTGTTATTAACGAATTTGCAATTGTGGATACATATGTATCCTTACCATACTAAAACGACTGCTATTATTAGTATCAAACCAATATCGATTCATACAAGCTAAATCTTCTAATCGATAATTAGGCCAAAGAAAGAACTTCAATTTAATTAGTTTATTTTTATCTCTTTTGGTTTTATCCAAAACTTCACTACAGTTTTTTATGTATTTGAAAAATACTGGATTTTTATGTATAACATTTCTATTCCTCGAATAGAAAGAAATTAGAATTCTTAATTCTCTTCGCCGTTTAGTAGATAAAATTATTTCAGGAACAAACAAATCAGAACGATTTTTGTCCCTATTTTCGGGCATTCTTTGATGTCTTGCAATGGATTTATCAAAATTGATCTTATCAATATAGCTTTTTTCTCGGTATCTTTGATTAATTGGGGGCTTACTCTTATGAACCAATGAAATATTTATCGTTTGATAGATAAGAAATTGTCCGTCATTTTTTATAGACAAGCGAACTGGTTCGATAATTAATATCCCCTTTTTCATCAATTCTGTAAGAGTGAAATCCTTTTGAATCATCAGAATATCCAAACTCATTTCTCCCCTTTGAATAGAGGATATAGCAATTTCTTTTGGATTTATCAATCTAAGCAGGAGACAATATACTTTGATATTATTGATCATTCTTTGATTTAAAGAATCATCCCATCTCAACTGAAAACGTAAATACCTTTTTAGGAAGAAATCAAGCTCTGCTTCTGTGTTGCTCTTGTATTGCTTTTTCTTTCTACGTTTTTTCATATTCATATTCGAGCCGGCATAATCTTCTTCAATATCTTTTTCTTGGTTTGAGAGAACCGATCCAAGATTCTCTTGGTTTTGTGCATCTGATTCAAGATTACCTCGGCCTGTGGATTCTTTTTCTTCTTGATTTCGATTCTCTAATTCTAATTTTTTTTTTTCAGTTGATAATATAAAAAGATCCCCTTTTCTCTTTCTATTGATATTTTTATTTTCGCTAACATTTTCATTTCTATTCAAATTAAAAAGAAGTAATTTGATTGGTATGATCCACGGTTTCATTTTATATGTATTATAAAATAGGAACAATTCTGGGAAGAACCAAAGTTTCAGATTCGATATGGGACGACTTAGTATTTCTTCATTCATTCCCATCCAATCAAAAAGGTGTTTTTTTTTCTTGGATGGCTGGATTCTTTGATTTTGATAGATTGTAAGATAAGCAAGACCTTTTTTAGTAATTTTGTCAATTAGTTGATAATTATTAACCTCAGCCTTAGCATTTTTATTACCATTGGTATCGATCCAGGACTCAATATCGACTTTTTTTCTAAGACAAAAATGGAAAATTTTCCAATCGAAATATTTTCTATCTGAAAATTTTTTCAGATTCATAATATCATCTTCTCCTAGATAATTATTGATAGGAATAAGATCCCCTGACATATTAAATAATATACCCTTATGTATATTGTAATCATAAGAAATCTTCTCTTTTTTTTTATACCTAATGGCGATACATAAATATATGAATGTTCCTTTTCCTTATTTTCATAACTAATAGATTTATATGATAAAAGGTCATACCTATAGTGTTTTTGAAAGTTATATTTTTGATTCGGTAATGAATTTGCTTTAAAATCATTTACGTTTAATTTTTTGTAATGAATTAATTGGTCTATTTTTTCATCAGCATACCCTTTGTTTAAATCTTTTTTCTGATCCATATGTTGTTGGTTGATTTTAGTTCGCCATTTTTGGGGTACTAAACGATACCATCTAATTGGGGATAAATCATATTGATAATGGCCTCTTAACCAGTTTTTCCATTGATTTATTCCAGAATTAAAAATATTTTTCTGTCGTAATTCAGAATCAAATATTTTTTGTTCTTCGAAATAATTCTTTATTTCATTCTTAAGAAAAAGAGACGTTCCGTCATATTCAAGAACATATCTTAACTTATACAAGTTAATAAGTTGGGTTTGATATAATTTGTAAAATACATATGCTTGTGACAAGGAGGATAAGTCAAAAAGAATTATAGAATTATTCTTACTAATACCAAAGGGCGACTTTTTTATAGTCGAAATAAACCGAAGTGTATTTTGATTTGTTTTATTAATTTTTTCTTTATTTGTTTCATTATTGGAAATGTATTTATCAAGAATTTTTTTTGATAATTCAAAAATAAGTTGTGTATTGATCCTCGGAATATAAATGATAGATAGAACGATATCTATATATATCCTTTCAATTAAAAATATTATAAAAAAATATGATTTACGGATGAATCGAACATTTCTTCTTTTTAACTTCTGCGAAATATTTTTTATTGGTTGTACTAGTTTAACAGGAGCACTTTTTTTATTAGAACTAATAGTTATTTTGTTATTTAGTTTCGGAGTTAAAAATCCTTTCTTCTTATCTTTTGTAATTTTTTCTATTTGATTCCTGATTGTGGTTGTTCTATCAGCCAGATCTTTCATTTTTTTTTCTGTCAATGAATAATCTTTCAAATCCAAAAATAGATTTTGAATGGACGATTCATGAATCATCCGATTACTCATTATCGAATCTTTTTTAGGTTCACTCAATTCAGATATTTCTCTTAATCCAAAGAACGGAAGGGGATTCATTTTTAAAAGTTCTTTTATTATTCTTTTTATAAATAGAATTCTTTTGATAACCCATTTGTTTGTTTCTTTTGAGATGTTTAGAAAGAATTTTGTTCTTTCTTTGAAAAACTGTATAACTAGAAAAGACTTCTTTTTCAATTTTATCATTTTCTTTTTGATTTCTTTGAAAATGGGTTTAAAAAATGAACGTCTTTTTCGGGGAGAACCAAAAGGAAGTTCAGTTTCCATTCCCCAAACTGTTAAAAAACAAAAATCGTTTTTTTGTCCTTTATTTTTAAGTTTCAACAGATTTTTTTGGGGGGATTGTAGCTTAGACCTGTGCCAAGGTTTAAGGCAAAAAGGAAATAGGATCTTTATCTGAATACCGTCTGTCAACCAATTTTTTGGAAATTCGGTTTCTGATAATTGAACACCATTATAGGTGCATTTAACATGCATTTCTTTATTCCAATCTTTTAAGTCTTCGGACCATTCGGGAAATTGAAATAATAATATACGGACTATATTTTTAGCTATTATCAATGAAGGTAATAGAATATATTTTCTAAGAAAGGATTGGCTTACTAATATGGAACCCCTTATTACTTGAGCAAATAGAAAGCTATCCCAGGCTTCTGCTATTTCTATTCGTGCTTTCTCTTCTCTTTTGTATTTTTCTCTTTTTTGTTCCTCTTTTATTTTATCATTTTCTTTTTTCTTTTCTTCTGTATAATCCGAAATTATTAATTTTTTTGTTTTTTTATCCATCGAGTTTTTAAAAATGAATTTTACTAACTCGGAGATATTAAAAGAAAAAAAGGGTTTGTCTATTCTGTCCAAAAAAAGAGGGGAATGCACATTTGCTTGAACTAGTTCCCAGGTAACAGTTTTACGTCTTTGAGCACGCATGGATCCTTTGATTATGTCTCGACGAAAATCTGATTGTTGCGAATAACGTATCAAAGCCACTTCGTCTGCTTGATCAGGATTATTAGTTGGGGTATTAGTATCAGTATTTTCTTGCTTATCAGTAAAAATGACTACACGTTTGGCTTTTCTTGAACGAATCTCATGATCCTCCGCTATGTTTTCTTCATTTTCTATCCCCTCCTGTTGTTCTAACTCATCGATTAATTTGTATGACCATCGAGGAACTTTTTTACCGATTTCTTTTATTCCAATAGATTTTTTTCTAATTCTTTTCGCCTTGGGATCAGTTATAACTGGATTGAATAAAAATTTGAAAATTTGGATTTGATCTTCTAAATCAATTCTTTCTTGTTCGTCTTCTGGAAATGCAAATAAAGTTTTTTCTCTTGATAGTGAATTTCTATCAAATGTATCTATTTTCTTTTCCAATTTGTCATAATCAGTAGTTAAAAGTATACCATGAATCTTATTTATCCAACCTGTCTCTATGTAATTTTTTATTAATTTTGGATTTGAGGATGAAAATAATTTTTTGATCTTTCCACGATGGCGTCCAGTCAAAAAAGGATCATATATTTTAGGCAAGTAGTCCTTTTTAGTCTCATCATTACACAATCTAATTCTTTTTTCGAGCACATTTAGAGTAATACATCCTTTATCCAGAGCTTCAATTCTATTTCGAAATTCTTTACTCAGGTTGTTCTTTTTTTGTTCATTTATATAATTC